AGGATTCATAAGTAGTTGTTAACGGGGTTGACGTTACCAAATTCTGAGGAGTAGGTATCAATTTATGCCTAATTGCTCCGGATATAGTTCCCTTAACTACATTTTCTAAACGAGCCAGAGCCAACCCGAGCTGGTCTTGTAAAAGATCCGCTACGGAGCGAATCCGTTTATTTTTCAAATGATTCATATCATCAAGTGTACCCATTCCAAATTTCATGCCAATCAAATGATCGGCAGCTGCTAATATATCTCGTGGTAACAAAAATATATTGTTCTGAGGTATATTAAGATTCAGTCTCCAATTAATATTTCGGCGGCCAATCCTTCCTAATTCACACCTTTGGTGAAAGAATTTTTTTTGTAATTCCTTACATAAGGATTCAGAAAATATTGGATCCCCACCTACACAAGAAAATTGTTGATAAAACTCCAAAATAGCATTTTCTTTTGACCCAATTTTTTTTTTCTCCTTATCGGTCAAGAAAGATAAGAAAATTTCAGGGTAGCAAACATTCTCTAGAATTTCTCTTAGATTTGAACCCATAGCTGATGATAGAACTAGAATAGATATTTTCTGTTTCCTACTCACACGAGCCCATATTCTTGCTTTTTTATCAATCTCTAATTCTAACCTGCCTCCCCAATCTGATATTATGGTGCCGGTATAGACCGAAATCCCGTTATGATCCAATTCTGACTGGTAATAGATACCAGGACTTTGCAATATTTGATTGATCACAATTCTGTATATTCCGTTTACTATAGAAGTTCCAAGGGAATTCATTAAAGGAATGTTTCCAATAAAAATTCTTTGTTCTTGCATATTCCTACTGGTTTTCCAAATTAATCCCGCGGATACATATAATTCAGAAGAATATGTAAGTGATTCATAGACAGCATCTCGTTCTTTTATCAGAGGTTCTACCAATTGATATGTTTCCACAAATAATTGAAATTCAATTTCGTGATCTATGTCTTCAATTTTTGGAAACTTAGAAAGTTCTTCTATTAAACCCTGATCAATAAACCGATAAAACCCTTCAAATTGTATCTGATTAAATCCGGGTATTGTCGATGTTCCCTCTTTTCCATCCCCGAGCATCTTTTTTGAATTTCCCATTTATCCGTTTATTGAAAAAATCCCATCTCTCATTCTTCACCGAATCATATCCATCGAATTCGATCTAGCAATAATGGAATTTCTATTCTGTTTACTGAATCACATGAAATTTTATCCAATTCCAAGATATATGGAATGTATGAAAGACGTATGAACGGAGACTAGATTCAATTGGAATTTTTTATAAGAAAGAGATCCAAATGGAACAGAATTGAGAAATACCACTGGAACTTATGGAGTTTTTTAAAGACTAGAAAAAAAAGTAATTTCATTTTCACCTATGATATTACATATTCAAATTCGATTGCATACCATAAAAAAATGTATTCATGATTGGATCTATTCGAGCAGATAAACATATAATAAATAGAAAACTTTTTTTTATTTATAAATTTGTTTTATTATTAAAATAAAAAAGAATGTACAGATATATATGTCTCTTTTTCTGCTTTTATTCTGGTACAGTTCCATTTGGGACAGCGCATGCTGTGCTCTATCAAAAATTAAATTTTCTCTTCAATGTATTCAATGAAAAATTGAAATATAAAAATTGATTCAGAATTACTCCTCAAAAGCAGCCCTAAAGAGATATAATACCCCATTATAGAGCTATAGCTCTATAACACAACGTAACGTATGTTCTGATTCTGGGGTTTACATATACTCATCATTACTGTTATAATTGAAATTGAAGAAGATTTCTTTTTAATTGAAAAAACTCAATATAGATTAGTTAGAAATCCATTTCTAATGATTTTCTTAATATTATTAGAAATAAAAAACTGTAGATTTTTATTTAATTCAAAAATGGTCATGAATTTATAGTCAATAGTTAATGGTTCCGGTTTGTACTGGATTCTATGTTTTGTGACTGAAAATCTATATATTTTTTTCGGAGTTGAAAAAAAAAAGAGAAAATTGGAATCTAGGTTCTATCGTTTTGGCGGCATGGCCGAGTGGTAAGGCGGGGGACTGCAAATCCTTTTTCCCCAGTTCAAATCCGGGTGCCGCCTCAACAACAGACTTGAAATCCCCTGTTATAACAAACGTAGGAAAAGACTCTTGATACTTTTTGTGATTCTAAGCCCCTGGCTCTCGAGGTTCTATATCTCTAACCTAAAGTTTTGCCTATCAGATTCAACGAAAACTTAAAGTAGTGGAGGGAAATCCGTAAATCTTTATTTGCCGCACTACTAAATGAGTTCCACTTACTGAGTCTTCAATTAGATTGGATAGCCAGAGAGGGAATTAAATTAATAGTTTTGGAAAGGACCCAAGATACTTTAGATACAGACTCATGAAAGTTTCGGAATGCGCAGACATTCAATCAATATTAGATTAGATGAAGAATTGCCTTTCATTTTACTTCCAAAAATAAAAAACGAAAAAAGAAATAAAAAGTATTATTCTTTCTAGATGTGAGTCAGATTCCTTGGATACTTCGAAAAGTGTATGTTTGCTTGTGTTTACATCTTGTCGATTCTACTAGAAATTCTATAATTAAGAATAACTCATTATAAGATAAGTGGATTTTTTGGAGTAGTTCATCAATGGTGACCAAATACCTCTCCCTTTTTTGACTCTGCACCAATGATTTCACTATTATTAGTGAACAATAATGGAATAGTTTCTTCATATTCATAGAAATAGGGGACAGAATTCACATGGATATAGTAAGTCTCGCATGGGCTGCTTTAATGGTAGTTTTTACATTTTCCCTCTCTCTCGTAGTGTGGGGAAGAAGTGGACTCTAGAAGTACTCTTAATTGCGGTAATAATCAAACTCTATCAACCTGTATCAATTGTTTTAGTTTTCTAGACTGTTCGGCAATTTTTTTTTGATTTAGGTTTTATTGACTCATTTTCTATTTTTATATCAGGGTTTACACGGTTAACCATTCATGGGGTAACCCCTTTTCAAAATTTTACGAAGTTTCCATCGAATTGGGATTATCTAAATGGATCAAACAAATGAAATTGAGAAAATATGTACATCCATTTCATATTATATTTCAGTTATATTGACGTTTCTAAATAAAAATAGAGATATAGGTGGATTCCTTTATATTAAGATATTTCACTTGTATCTTTATACATTACAATAACCATAATGGCTAGTTATGGTAGAAAGAGATCTCTTTCTACCATACTAGCGGGCCCCTTAGGATACTACTCTACTACTACTGAGTCTAAGGCATTCCTTTCATTTAAGACGAGAAATTTAAATCCTTTTTTTTTCATTGATAGTAAAATTTTATTCAAATTAATCATTTTGACTAACCGTTTTTACGTAAATTATAAGCAAAAAAGCAGTAGGAACGAGAATGAAGAGTGCAGTAGCAATAAATGCAAGAATATTTACTTCCATAATTGAATCCTTTATTATTATTATTTTTTTTGAATATCTCGGGATTTAATCCCATAGAGATGAGAAATCTTTCGCTTGTAAACTCATTCAGATGAATTAGATTTCAATGATATCGAATGAAAGAAATATCATGAATAACAATATCGGAGCTATAAAATCTATTCATCGTCAAGAATTTAATAGTATAACATAGGAAGATCTTTTATCCACACCGAATACATAATGAGATTCTTGATTCAATCAAAAAATATTTTTTTATGATTATTTTTCCCCGCTTTCTTTTCTACAACCTAGTACTTTACTTGCCTTGTACAATCATCTGATGAAGTATCATAAAAAAACCTTTTCTACTTCCATTGTTTACAAAAAGAGTTTCTAAAGAACCTTGAATAAACAATAGAAATAAAATAGAGAAAACAAGTACGAAGTTCACTTTGAAATTTCAAAACTTTTTTAAGGGTCTATCATCTTTTTGGACAACAAAGAAAGGGAATGTGACAAAAACGAGTCCCAGTAAAAAAAAAAACGAAAATATTCCAAAAAATGAACTAGTTCCATTTTCTTACGAGTTTTTTCTTCGACATCGACTCTAATCTTTTAAAAGAGCATATTCATTAGGGAAGACTCATTTTATCTTTATTTTTTAAATATCCTCTTTACTTGGTGAGATTCGAACTATTTTAAATTCCTTGACTTCATAGAAAGAAAAGTATATATAGGTACTCTGGGCAAATGTATTATACGCTATCCTATTTCATTTTCCTACACGAATTAATGGGGATCTGTTGACAAAAAGTGGAAACCCCATACAGTATCTCTTTCTTGAAGTGTTGCATGCTCTGAATAATTAATTTACATATGTCTCTCTACCATCAATTGGTGCTAGTTAAAACAAAGGAAAAACCCCCTTCTTTTGCTTGATGAAAAAAATAAAACAAAAAGATAAATGAAACCGTTTTGATCCCCTTGCCCAGAAACTAAAAGGGGAGTTGATGTCTTTTTTTTTATTGAATCCGCCGGGACTGACGGGGCTCGAACCCGCAGCTTCCGCCTTGACAGGGCGGTGCTCTAACCAAATTGAACTACAATCCCATGGAAATCAAGTGGGTAGCTTACATATTCCTTCTTATGATTTCATTTGAATCATTTCAGTTTCAGTTTTAGATTCAAGTTTTAGATTCAAATTATTGTTTTGTAACAAAGAAAGTCACAAGTGATATATTGATATCTATATGGATATCACTTTAGTAATAGCAAGACGGATTACAGGTAATCCTTGCATTCTTATAAAATCGATTGATAATCTATTTTTTTTTTACAAAAAAAAAGATTATTTTCTCGCCTCTGTTCATTAAAGTTTATATTTAAAGGATCCATATCGGGATCCTTAGCAAGATCAAGATCGGCATTTTTTATGGAAACTGAAAAGTAACTAAACACAAGAAATAAAGAAAAAAGTGAAGTAGAAATATCAATATCCCCTGAAATTTTACTTTTTTTCTTACCCTTATC